TCCTTGAAGAACCATAGGGTCTTCTGAAAATAATTACGGCGCACTACTATAAGATGTTCTATTTTTACATAGAAATGTGTTCGCTCAAGAAAAGCTCCAGAAGATGTTAATCGTAAATAAGAAGATTGTTTACGAAGAAAAACTAATACAAATTCGCATTCAGATACATAAGAATTATATGGGAACCTAAATAGTCTTTTATTTTCTTTTGAAAAAAAAAAAATAGAATTATTCGGAGTAATAAGACTATTCCAATTATGATATTCGTGAAGAAAGAATCGCAATAAATGTAAAGAAGGAACATCTTGGATCCAGCATTGAAGGATTTGAACCAAGATTTTCAGATGGATGGGATAAGGTATTAGTATATCTGACACATAATTTAAATGCGATAATTTGTCCTCCAAAAAGGGAAATATTGAATGAATAGATCGTAAATTCAAATTCTGAGATTTTGGTATTTTTTTTTCTTCGAGGGAAGATACTAATCGCAGCAAGAATGGAATTTCCACAATGACTGCAAAACCTTCCAATATCATCTGAGAATAAAAATGAAAATAAAAATAATTGTTGTACCCAACGAATCGATTTTGGTTAGAATCGTTAACCGAATAAATCAAATAATTCTGTTGATACATTCGAATAATTGAACGTTTCACAAGTACTGAACTAGATTTATTGTCATAACCAAAAATTTCCGTGGATTCGTAAAAAATCGAACCATTTAAACCACGATCATGAGCAAATGTGTAAATATACTCCTTAAAGAGAAGCGGATATAGAAAGTGTTGTTGCCGAGATCTATCTTTTTCTAAATATCCTTGTAATTCTTCCATTTACATTTCTACTTGAACCAGAGGCAGGACCCATTTCATTTTTGGGGTTATCAAATGATACATAGTGCAATATGGTCAGAACAGGGTATATATTATGTATATAATTACAGTAAGAAAAGAATATATATCCCACAAACAAAGGAAACAGGGGAGTCCAATCAACAGATCTTTTTCCTCTCCTTTTCTATCCAATTGGTTTATGTTCGTTATAATTACAAGAGGGTCAAAAATCCTTTATTTTTGCAACTCGATCGCTCTTTTGACTTTGGAATAAATTCTCTTTATCAGTATACTGTTTCTTCTACACATCCGTCTCCAATCCATAATAAAGAATAATTAGGATTCATTAAAAAAAAAAAGAAAGAAAATCAATGGTCCACTCACAAAAGAACCCACCCTTTCCCGCATCAGGCACTAATCTATTTTTAACGTCTAATTAGATCGGGTAATCATTCAAATTAAGAACAAAAGCTCGTTGCTTTTTATTTCACCAGAATTAGAGCCATAGGGCTCTATCCATTTATTCACTAGACCCAACTGTAAATGTAAATTTTTTTTTTTCTTTTTGGAAGTGAAAAAAAAAAAATTTGTAACGATCCGGTAAGGATAAACTCAAAGTTCTACTTTAATTAAATAATAAATTAAATAATTAATTAAATAATAATAAATAAAAATAATAATAATATTTTATTACGACATGCTGTTTTTTCCATTCATTACCTTTGAGGATCAGTCGTGGTCTTATAGACTCTACCAATAGTCTGGACGAATCTGTTGCTTCATCCAAATGTGTAAAAGATCATAGTCGCACTTAAAAGCCGAGTACTCTACCGTTGAGTTAGCAACCCGAATAAAATAAATAGGATATGTAAATACGGTCAAAATAAAAAAATCAATTGAATTGCACTGACGACCCCGTCAAAACATTGAACTAGAACAAATCGAAAAGAAAGATTTGTTGATCAATTAAAAACACCAAAATACCAAAATGGACAGATCGGATTAAACAACAACAGATTCCCAATAGAGATGTCAAAATTGTGACAAACCACCATTTTCTTTATCAATTTTCTTTTCTTTTTCGTTAAGAAAATACATCTTGTATGCCAGTAAATCCGGCAGGGCAAACCCATCATTTGACTGAAGTGAAGGAAAGAAAAAACCAATATGGGGTGGAGATAAACGGATCTATTTATCTACGATCGAATTATATTTCTTCGATGCACCATTGTCAATATGAATCCAATGTTAAGAAAACAAATTTAAGTAAATCAAATAAGGACTTGTGTTGGATTGGCACAACATAAACATAAATAATAAATTTGGATGAAAAAAATACGAAAGAGGTAAAGTAAAGAAAAAATCTCGGGTTTATTCAATCAATAGAGGTACGATAAGCAAGATTAACCCCTTGTTTGTTGGTGGATTCCCGCAACAAACAAAACAAGAAAAAAAGTAAATTAAGTATGAATACAGCAAGAAAAAGGCAAATTGTGTGTAAATAATTACACAAAGATAGATACTAGTCCCCCCCCCCCTTTTTTTTTTTATTTATTAATTTTGTTTTTTTCCTTTAATTAACTCGAATCGAAGTTCTTTCTTGAAATAATTCCGCCTTCCTTAAAATATCACAAACAGTTCCCGTAGGTTGAGCACCTTTTTCAAGGAAATATAGAATAACAGGAACATTTAAATAAGTTTGATTCTTTATCGGGTCGTAAAAACCTACTTTTCTAAGATCTCTTCCTTCTCTTCGGGATCGAACATCAATTGCAACGATTCGGTAGATGGCTCATTGGAATAGATGTAAATAAACAATGCCCCCCCTAGAAACGTATGGGAGGTTTTCTCCTCATACGGCTCGAGAAAAAAAGGATTCTAAATTTCTGTATATGTATATAATGGCAAATGGATCCATAAAATCATGAATTAGACTATGATTTGAGTCGTTTTTTTATTCTTCCTTACAGAAAAAAAGAAATCTCATTCGTACTCATAACTCAAGTTGGGTAATTCTGACAGAGTTCGAGGGGAAACCCTTAGACATTTATTGAGCCGTCTCTAACTTCTTTCGTTTGTCTCATCTCGAATCTATTTTTATTCCTCATTCTGATTCAATTGTTGAGACAATTGAAAATAGTGTTTACTTGTTCCGGAATCCTTTATCTTTGCTTTGTGAAATCATTGGGTTTAGACATTACTTCGGTGATCCTTACTCCTTTCAAAAGAGCAGCAACATACCTTTTTGTTTTTTGTTATTTTTTTCTATACTATAGAAATAGAATATGAACGGTGGATTCCCTTGTGATACACTTTTGATCGAAATAGTTTTACCAATTCTGAAAAATTTTACTTTTTATTTTTCAAACTTCTTTGATTTTTCGATTTTTTTAACCTTTCGATTTATATATTGAGGATATACTTACAAAGTTGGTCTAACTTATTGATAGTTACTAACCCTAGATTCTTCCCCCTGATAAACGAATCAATCCTTTCTGCTCGAGCTCCATCATGTACTATTTACTTACAACCTAACACAAATTAGGTTCCTAACAGAGCAGAACAAACTATGTCGAGCTAAGAACATCTTCATTCCTATAGAAAATGGTGGATGTAAGAATCCACAGCCGATCATGTCCTTCAAGTCGCACGTTGCTTTCTACCACATCGTTTCAAACGAAGTTTTACCATAACATTCCTCTAATTTTATTTCAAACCGGTATGTAATTGATTCAATATGGAATCATGAATAGTCATTGGCTCAACCGGTGTGTGTATACCGGTATATAATAGTACATACTTTCTATCTATCTATGGATAGATAAGTATTTATCCGGGGAAGGCTCGGCAAGGATCCAATTTATTTAACTCTATATTCTATCATATGAATGAAACATATTTCTAAAAAAGACGAATAAATAAGTTTGCTTAAGACTTATTTACATCTTAAAAAGATTGTTCGGGACGATCAATAATGAAGGATCCATTTTTCTCGAACAAATAAACTATAAACCTCAAAAGAAGAACCTTTAATATTAATAGATTTGCAATCCCGGAACAAAATCAATTATTAATAAAACTTTTTTATTTTATACAATACGGATTTTGTTTTACTTCAGGTTCAAGAATTTTTCTTTTCCATCAATTTTATAAAGTCAAGTAGATGCAATATACGAATTTCCCCCCAATCGCTACATTACATTGATTTCCAATTATTCATTTGAACCGGATAAGATATAAGATGAACTAGATAAAATACAAAAAATGGGGTCCAGATCAATTCGTTTTTACTATTTTTTTCCCACACCGGCTTTAGAAGTTTTAAGACCAGTGATGAAATTAGTACCAAAAACTCCCTACTCTTTAGTCTCCACATAGACTGTGGAATTGGGATACCCCATTTATTTACTTTAGGCTTTTTACCCTTGGTAAGGGAATAAAGAGGCCTTTCTTTCATTCACATTTCAATTCAGAATGCTTCATGTGAGAATTGACATTTCATAGATATGGGACATAAAGTTTCCATAAGTAACTAACTTTAAAATGAATATTGAGTAGTACGAACATATCCTGAATGTGAATGATAAACCCAGAATTTCTTTTTTGAATTAAAAAAAAAAAAAGATATTTTATTTATTTCCACCCACATTTGACACTTGATTACGTTTGTGAGAAACCAAATGAAAGAAAAAATATGATTCTAAGAATCATTCTTAGAATTCAGAACAAAAGATTGTTCTCGTTAACAATTTTATGTTTCATGTGGGATACGATGTGATCCCATCTTTCGTTTCTGATGGAAACGATCTGGGACGGAAGGATTCGAACCTCCGAGTAACGGGACCAAAACCCGCTGCCTTACCGCTTGGCCACGCCCCATTTCGAATTTCTATTCGACACTAATAAACATTAATATTGGTATTGGTTATTCGTCAATTCCAACCCAATAAATAAATACATTGGGGATATATTGTTGCTAGGATTCAACACATGTAGATATAGAATCAAAAAAATTCATTGATCATTACAGGGAATTCAGTTAAGATATTGTATGAAAATGGAATTCCTTGTATTCTCATTTGAGAATGGAAGGAAAGATTTTTATTTGAGAGAGTTCGAAAAAAAAAGAAAGATTTTTTGACTTGTCTTTTTTTCCCTTATAAAAAAAACTCAATCAGAATAAAATTATCTAATCTACAAGAACAAAATTTTGTTATGCTTAATATCTTTAGTTTAATCTGCATCTGTCTTAATTCTGTCTTTTATTCGAGTAGTTTTTTCTTCGCCAAATTGCCCGAAGCTTATGCCTTTTTAAATCCAATCGTAGATGTTATGCCTGTCATACCTGTACTTTTTTTTCTCTTAGCCTTTGTTTGGCAAGCTGCTGTAAGTTTTCGATGATTTAATACTCTGCTAAATTCATGATTTATTCGATAAATAAAAATTCGAAAAATTGATAAGACCAGATAAGTCTTACATTATGAACCCTCGATTCAAAAATAGAAATTCTTGTATATTGAATAACCGCAGCGATGAATTTTGATCAACTTATTTCCTCGTTCTGACCTTACAGTGAGCAAAGACTTTATTAGGTTGCCTACAATACCTAATTATTCATATGACAAGAAATTTTTGATAACGAAGGAATCAAAATCTTATTCCAAAGAAATTCGTGAAAATGACTTTCTTTTCAAAAAACACTTCATTTTTTGGGGGGTGTCATGTCAAAACAAAATAGTGTATGTGGTAAAGTAAAAAATAAGTAACCTATTCCCTTTTTCAAAAAAAAAAGATCTTGGAGATTGTGTAATGCTTACTCTCAAATTATTCGTTTATACAGTAGTGATATTCTTTATTTCTCTCTTCATCTTCGGATTTTTATCTAATGATCCAGGGCGTAATCCTGGACGTGAGGAATAAAAAAAAGATATTTTTCGTTTTTCCTGCTTTTTCTAATTTTTTTTTTCTTATGATTTTATCTATTCCATACATTTACCTATGATAAAATCAAGGGATCGAAATTCCTTCGAATTCGAAAGTCTCAAGTAATAAGAAGAAGCGGAGAGAGAGGGATTCGAACCCTCGGTACGAATAACTCGTACAACGGATTAGCAATCCGCCGCTTTAGTCCACTCAGCCATCTCTCCCCATTCCCATCCCCGTTTAAAAATGGAAAATTTTTTATGTGATGTGACACGTGAAGTAAAGATTGATAAAAACCTTCGTTTTACTTTTTTATTTATCTATNTTTTTATATATATATATATTTTATATATTCTTTTATTTATATTCTATTAAATTATATTTATATTCTTTATTTTTTATAAATATATATATATTTATTTATAATATTTTTTTTTTTTTATAATAAAATAAAAAAAAAAAGATATAAAATAAAGATATATAAAATATTATAACAATTATATAACATATATAAATAAACATTATAATATAACTTATAAGTTATTTTATTATAAACTTATAAAGATATATAAAAAGAACAATAAAGCAATATATATCTATATATAGGATAAAAAAATATATATATATATATATATATATATAAGAAGAAATTTGATCAGGAATTCAATTTAGATAATGATTCGAAACGGATATCCCCAATAGAAAAATACCCTACTTCTTCTATTTTGTACGAAAGGTTTATTCCCCCGGCTTGGTTTAAGTACTGGCCGGGCCAGGCCAGTATTTCCATAGATAAAATGATTTAATAATGATTTGATATCAATCAAAAATACTTGTTGAAGTGTCATTTCTTATTATTAATACTTAATATTATATTAATACTTAATCTTAATATTATTACTTAATATTATTAATATTAATTTCATATTATTAATATGAAATTAATATATTTTTTTTTTTATTTTTATCAATTTATTACTTACTGGAAAAAGAAACTGGAATAAAAAACATATATATATATATATTTATTATGTACATATATATGTACATATATTAAACAATAAAAAGTATTAAAATGAAAAAAAAAAAAAATATCAAATATTAAACACACATATTTATTTATAAACGTAGTTATAATATAACTCATTTATTTGTTCAAGAGACAAGCTTTATTTGAACAATTGAGATCCAATTGACCCGAATTCTTAATTCATAAGTAAGATCTGGCAGTTGAAAGAGAAGTTGAAAAAAAAAAAAAGAAACCATGTATGCAGATTTCATCCTTTCTATGATCCAGCTTCAATGATTCTTTCAGACCGGGACTGTCAGTAATGACTTCGTATCAAACGAAAAGAAAAGTATAATATAACTATAACTTTTTTTATGTTATTTAAGTAAGCTTTCTGCTCTTCGCCTATTTAAGTCCCCGGCGGGACGAAGCGTCAACGCTAAAATTTTCATGATTCTGATGCTATCTTGATTGCGCCTCACTCTTTTGTTCGACAAATGGTCCATTCATATACAATAATAAATATGTAGCGGGTATAGTTTAGTGGTAAAAGTGTGATTCGTTCTATCAAAAACTTAAATAGTTAAGGGATCTTTCAGTTTTTTTCATATTCCGATCAAAAACTTTATTTCTTAAAAAGGTTTAATCCTTTACCTCTCAATAGTATATTTGAGGAAGAATATACATTCTCACGATTTGTATCCAAAGGCCGATTAGAAATTGAATAAAAAA